AGTATACGGATAAATGGAAGGATGAAAGAAAGAAAGAGAGAAAAAATTGAATATTAATGATATATGATTCCAATTTGGAAAGTCTATGAGGTCACTGTAAGAAAAGCAATGTAATTAAAGCATCAATACAGATTCATTGATAATAATTAGATAAATCTGTTCCGAAAACCAAAAATTAAGAGCCTTGAGCCAATAAAAACTGAGAAAATTGACTCAAAAACAAATTAAAAAATGAAATTCAAAATTTCATGTAAGAGCTCCATTGTAGAATTCGGGCCTAATGATTAATCAAGAAGCGATGGGAACGACGGAACCCATGAATATAGAGGATTCTCCTGAAAAATAAATCTTAGTAATTCATTGGACAGGATGGCGGAATAAACCAGAAACTTTATTATCTATTCTGATTTTTATTCTGAGACCTCGTGGGATAAACATCAAACTTAAATAGAGATTGAAAGAGTAAATATTCGTCGGCGAAATTTTTTTTATTTGAAAAAAAAAGTAATAAAAAAAAAAAATTCAAAAGATAAAAGAAAATAAGGATTTGTTAGAATATTCTAACTCTAACAAAAACGACATTCGAGATGATGATATTCCGTTATTTTTCAATAAATAGAATTAATCTTGGATTCCATTTCGAAAAAGACATACAAAAATTTAGAAGAGATCGGATGAAATTTCAAAAAATACCATGATTAATAGAATTAATCATTAACTACATCTATATCTTAAATACAAGCTTTTTTAGTCCTTTTATTCGCGAGGAGCTGGATGAGAAGAAACTCTCACGTTCAGTTCTGTAGTAGAGATGGAATTTCAAATTTCGAATTTAGAAAAAACCATCAACTATAACCCAAAAAGAACCAGATTTCGTAAACAACATCGAGGAAGACTAAAAGGAATATCTTCTCGTGGGAATCGTATTTGTTTTGGCAGATATGCTCTTCAAACACTTGAACCCGCTTGGATCACATCTAGACAAATAGAAGCAGGACGCCGAGCAATGACACGAAATGTACGACGTGGTGGAAAAATTTGGGTACGTATATTTCCAGACAAACCAGTTACAGTAAGACCTGCGGAAACGCGTATGGGTTCTGGGAAAGGATCCCCGGAGTATTGGGTAGCTGTGGTTAAACCAGGTAAAATCCTTTATGAAATGGGTGGTGTACCCGAAAACATAGCCAGAAAAGCTATTTCAATAGCGGCATCAAAAATGCCTATAAAAACCCAATTCATTATTTCTGAATAGGAATATAGAATGAAAAAGCTAAATAACATTTAAGGATAAAAAGATTATCAGTTTTCTTTTTTTGACAAACAATATTTTTTTACTTCGTCCTTTGCATTAAAAGAAGAGATACAAAACAAAATGATATGATTCAACCACAAACCTATTTGAATGTAGCAGACAACAGCGGGGCTCGAGAATTGATGTGTATTCGAATAATAGGAGCTAGTAATCGCCGATATGCTCATATTGGTGACGTTATTGTTGCTGTAATCAAGGAAGCAATACCAAATACTCCTCTAGAAAGATCAGAAGTGATCAGAGCTGTAATTGTACGTACGTGTAAAGAACTCAAACGTAACAACGGGACGATAATACGATATGATGACAATGCCGCAGTTGTCATTGATCAAGAAGGAAATCCAAAAGGAACTCGAGTTTTTGGGGCGATCCCACGGGAATTGAGACAATTAAACTTTACTAAAATAGTTTCATTAGCTCCTGAGGTATTATAAGACCTAAGTATCGATAGTTTAGTATAGGATAAAAAAAAGGTATTGAAATAAAATTAATAAATAGATTATGTATCACGCATATACCCTTAATAATCAAATATTAATTATTAAATTCATATATTAATATATAATTCGTCTATATCTATATATAAATAAAAGAAAAAGAACATGTTGATTATATCAAAATTTATAGAACAATAAGGAATTTTAACTTATCATGGGGAAAGACACTATTGCTGATATAATAACCTCTATACGAAATGCTGACATGAATAGAAAAGGAACGGTTCGTATAGGATCGACTAACATCACCGAAAGCATTGTTAAAATACTTTTACGAGAGGGTTTTATCGAAAACGTAAGGAAACATCGCGAAAACAACCAATATTTTTTGATTTTAACCCTAAGACATAGACGAAATAAGAAAGAATCCTATAAAACGATTTTAAATTTAAAGAGAATAAGTCGACCGGGTCTACGAATCTATTCTAACTCTCAACGAATTCCACGAATTTTAGGCGGAATAGGAATTGTAATCCTTTCGACTTCTCAAGGTATAATGACAGACCGAGAAGCTCGACTCAAAAGAATCGGTGGAGAAATTTTGTGTTATATATGGTAATCCTTCTAATATAAAAATTGGATATCCGGAACTTACGATTTGTGAAAAAGGGGGGTTGTGTAATACCACCCCTGCTAAAAAAGTTTTGGATGTTTTACCTCGAATGAAATTAAAGAAAAAAATGAATTA